CCCCTCCCCTTTTTTATTCATAATTTTAAGTTCCTACGATATAATAAATCGGTGACTCTTGAAAAAAGGGAAGAAACCTTTTCGCTATTTCTCTCTATTTATTTGATTTCACAGTATTAATTATGTCAAAAATCAAACAAATAATGAAAAGCCGGCTATCGGAATCGAACCGATGACCATCGCATTACAAATGCGATGCTCTAACCTCTGAGCTAAGCGGGCTTACATAACAGAAATTTTACATATATAGAAAGTTAGTAAATTCTTGAGATCTTATCTATTAACTGCTCATTCTTATCTAGTCATAAGTAATATGAATAGAGAAAAAAAATGAATATAGAAAAGAATATAATTTTTCATTTTCTCTTTTTTTTTTCAAAAAAGATTATTTACAAATTAGTTAATGTCTATTCTATTAATAATAATTCTATATTAAAATTAAATGAAATCATTTTGCTAATAGATATTTTCTATAGAAAAAATAAAGAATTAATATATTTAGAATGTAATATATGTAAAATGATATATAATAATCCTAGAATAATCATAAAAAAAAAATTTAAAGGAAAAGTTTTTTTTTGAGTTCTGTTATAGGAGATTCCCCTTAAGGAGAATAAAAAATAAATAAAAATGAAAGAGAAAGGTACAATCCAATTCAGACCATAATGAAGCATTCCGCTCTTTTCATTCTGAAAGGTGGAAGATAAGACGAAAAAAAAAAAAAAAAGAATCGACCATTCAAGTATTCTAAATTTTACGAGAAAAATAATAGAACGAGAGAAAAATAGATATGTGTATCTATCTATATTGAATTGCAAATACAGAAATGATAGAATCATTTTGTATTCGACCAAATATGGGTCTCTGATAGAGATCAAATAAGCTAGATAAGAAATAAAATAGGATAAATTTTCGATATAGGAATTGGTATCTAATGAATTCAATGGTTCCAGCATAATACAAATGAAAGAAAAAAGACAAGGACATTTAAATTTTAATGAGATATTACTATTAATAGAGTAATAAGATTCTAATTAATAGAATAATAAGAGACTAATGGGGATATGGCGAAATTGGTAGACGCTACGGACTTAATTGGATTGAGCCTTGGTATGGAAACCTTACCAAGTGATAACTTTCAAATTCAGAGAAACCCTGGAATGAAAAATGGGCAATCCTGAGCCAAATCCGGTTTTTCGAAAACAAATAATGGTTTCGAAAGCAAGAACGAGAAAAACAAAAAGGATAGGTGCAGAGACTCAATGGAAGCTGTTCCAACAAATGGAGTTGACTGCGTTGCGTTAGTAAAGGTAAAGGAATCCAATCCTTCCAGAGAAACTCTAGAAAGGATGAAAGATAAACCTATATACATACGTATACGTAATAAAATAGTATTTCAAATGATTAATGACGACTCGAATGTTTTTTTAATGATATAGTCAAAATGAACGAATTGTTGTAAATCAATTCCAACTTCAATTTGAAAAAAGAATCAAATATTCATTGATTAAATATCATTCACTCCATCATAATCTGATAGATCTGTTGAAGAACTGATTAATCAGACGAGAATAGAATAAAGATAGAGTCCCATTCTACATGTCAATACGGACAAAAATGAAATTTATAGTAAGAGGAAAATCCGTCGACTTTAAAAATCGTGAGGGTTCAAGTCCCTCTATCCCCAAAAATAGAAAAAGGTACGTTTTATTTGCCTTTCTAATTATTTATCCTATCCTTTGGTTAGCGATTCACAATTCATTATGTTTATCATTGATTCTACTCTTTCCCAAACGGATCTGGGCAGAAATTTTTTTCTTATCACAATACTTGTGAATATATATGATACACGTACAACTCAACATCCTTGAGCAAGGAATCCCCATTTCAAATTTAAAATGATTAACATAACAATACATATTATTTGTCTACTGTACTGAAACTTACAAAAAAATCTTCTTTTTGAATTGAAGAGCCAAGAAATTCCAAGGGACTTTTTAGAATACCTTTTTCCTATTAAAAAAAAAATTGACATAGACCCAAGCCATCTATTAAAATAGAAAAAAAAATGATGCGCTGGAAATGGCCGGGATAGCTCAGTTGGTAGAGCAGAGGACTGAAAATCCTCGTGTCACCAGTTCAAATCTGGTTCCTGGCACATGATTAGTATGTCTTCTACAAATGAATTGATATAAGTCTACATATATATTCATTAATAGTATAGATCATGAGAAATACCTATACATCTAGATGTATGGAGATATACCCTTTCCACTTTGTATATTTATCGATGAGTAAAGTAAAGAGTATATTTATATAAAATATGGAATAGAAAAGCATTTTTTTTGTTTCCTCCTATTTTTTATTTGTTCATACTGTGTTTCCTCCCCTTCAAAACGAATGTTAATATTTCATACATATTTGAACGAACGGTTCAAATAGTTGGTTAAAAGACTCAAAAGTATAATCTAAAAGAGTTGAAGAGCGGCAAGAGCCGAGA